AAAAAGTTAAAGTTTCAACGAAAAATAAACCATTATTGAATTAGCGATAATGTAAAATTTGATATTTATAGATCCAACTATTTCATTCATTTATTTCATCACTTAATCTTTTTTCTATCTATCTGTCTTATATGAATTTATCTCACTAAAATAAAAAGAAATTTTTGTCGTTATAGACGACGACATCTTATGGTAGTAATAATAAATTGAGTAGGAATAGAGCAAAAGAGGGGGGGTTGTATAGAAAGGGTTATACAAAGTTATATACAAGTCACCCCCCCCCTTTTTTTATTTATTGTATTTCATTAATTTAATGTAATCTGTTAATTAAGAGAAAGGTCCATAAAAACTCCCGCCTTCTTTGAAATGTCATGAACAGTTCCCGTAGGTTGAGCGCCCTTTTCAAGGAAATATAGAATAGCAGGAACATTTAAATAAGTTTGATTCTTTATCGGATCATAAAAACCCACTTTCCGAAGATCTCTTCCTTCTCTTCTGGATCGAACATCAATTGCAACGATTCGATAAACCGCCCATTGGGATAGATGTAGATGAATAATACCCCCCCTAGAAACGTATAAGAAGTTTTCTCCTCGTACGGCTCAAGAAAATTAGAAATTATGTCTATATATAGAATTTATAATTAATGTCAAATAGATCCATCAAATCATCAAATCAATTAAACTATGATTTAAGTACTTTTTCTTATTCTTGCCCGAAAAAGAAAAAAATCATTCGTATTCACATCCTCCTAACTCAAGTTGGATAACTCTCAAATAATCCAAAGGAAAACCTTTAGGCATTTCCTTTATTGAGCGGTCTTTAACCACACATTTTTTGTCTGTCTCCTTTATAATTTATTTTGATTCTTCATTATGATCTATTTTTTGAGACAACTGAAAACGGTATTTACTTGTTCCAGGATTCTTTATCGTTGCCTTGAATCGTTGGGTTTAGACATTACTTCGGTGATCTTTAATCATTTAAAAAAATGGCAGCAACATACCATTTTTGCAATTTCTTTCTATCAAAGAATCATACAAATGGTTGATTCCCATGTGATACACTTTTGATCGAAAGAGTTTTACCAATTCCAATAAATTTTCGTTATGAATTTTAAACTTGTTAGAATTGGATCCTTTCGATTTCTATATCGAAAATATACTTACGAAGTTGTTTCAACTTATTAATTAACACTAACCCTAGATCCATGTCCCTAAAAAATGAATCAATACTTTTTACTCGAGCTCCATCATGATCATGTACTATTTACATCGCAACCCTCAAAAAATGAGGTTTTTCCAGTGGAACAGAACAAACGATGTCGAGCCAAGAGCACCCTCATTCCTATATAATTAATATAAAAAAATGGTGGATGTAAGAATCCACAACCGACCATATCCTTCAAGTCGCACGTTGCTTTCTACCACATCGTTTTAAACGAAGTTTTACCATAACATTTCTCTAGTAGGTTGCTGTAACCAGTATGTAATTGATTCAATTATGAAATCATGAATAATCATTGGTTCGGTCGATACATAGTAATCTATACTTTTATGAATGGGTAGTTTCTGAAGAAGTCTCAACAAGAATTCAATTTAACTCCATAGATTTTTATATTAGAATTTCAAATTCTAATATAAAAATTCGAAATAATAAATAACACAAATAAGTTCTTTTTTTTTTTAATCTGCATCTTCAATCTTCAAGTGACTTGAAAAAATAGATTTATCAATTTAACACTTCTTCAAGTACCAAGGACTCGTAAGACATTATTCAAAAGATTAAATTGATTGAAAGATTTCCTATTTCAATATCATTACATTATTTGAATAAAGTTTTACAGTAAAAGTAAAAACCGTATTCTCATAATAAGAGAGAGAAATTCATATTCTGATTAAAACATCAATCATTTCAAACAAATAGATAGAGATAGATCAAAAAAAAATTAAATTTGTTTTTTTTTCATTAGTTTAATTAATTTAATGGGGTGGAGAATAAAGACTGATTTAAGGGAGTATTGGGGTTGTTATTATTTTTGATAAATCATAATCGAAAGAAAAGAATAGGAGATTCCCATATCTATCAGATCTAAACAAATGTTTTTGAAAGTAATTATATATATATTCTATATATTCTATGTTAAATATTTTTCATTTAGGGATCACAAATCTATTTTCGCAAAAATGAATTGAAATAAATAAAGTTTTCAATGAAATAGAACGATAACAAGACATACATATAAGCATTTCCTCATTTTCTGCGTAGTTTATTTGACTTGAAAAAATTCAATAATCTTTTTGCAACCTTTACCTAAGGTAAAGTGAATAAGATATTAAACTTTGTCTCAATTGTTACATAGATTTACAATTATTCATTAGAGAAAATACAAAAAAGAATCCTAATCCTATTGATTATTGATTGAAGTTAATTAGTACCCCAATATCAAAAACACACCCGTGTTTCTAATTTTAAAAATTTTAAATCAGGCTGCACCACTTAAAATGCAGCATTTAAAATTCCAATGGATATCGTAAGTAAGGCTTTTTTTTTTTCTTTTTTATGACTAACGAACTTCAATATGAGAGGGATAGGCATACAATGAAAAGCCCGTCCCCGGATTTTGCTTTTTTAATTAAAACTCTTTTCTCTTCTTTTAATCTATGTTCCCATCTTACTTGGATACAAATAGATTCAATTACATCTGTGTATTATTTGGTGTTATTTGAACACGATTAAATTTGTGAAAAAGATATAATTCAGATAAGAATTAATCATTATAAGAAAAAAGAATCATATTCTATCCAATATTATTATACTCTTAATAAAAAAAAAAAGACAATCTTTTATTCTGATATAAAATCGGTATTATGATACGATATATATAATCCGATATGATATATATAATAGGTATGCTCTGGGACGGAAGGATTCGAACCTCCGAATACCGGGACCAAAACCCGTTGCCTTACCACTTGGCCACGCCCCATTTTATATTTATATTCGACATTAATAAACACTAATATTCTTATTAGTTGTTCGTCAATTATAGTCTAAATATCTATAGAATAGATTGTTACTAAGATTTTGATACATTTAGATATAGTAGATAGAGAATTAAACGAAATTTATTGATCAAATTTATTGATCATTACATATAATTCAATTAAGATATTGTATGAAAGTATGATTTCTTCTATTCTCTTTTAATTTGAGAATTGAAGTATTTTTGGTTGAGTTAGTTCAAATCAAAGAAAAGTTTTTTGGTCTACCTTTTTTTTTTTTTTTTTAATTTTTACTCATTTTTTTATATAACTTAAACTTAAAAAAAAAAAATAACATTATATTATTAAATTATTAATTTTATATTATTAATAACAATAACTCAATCAAAATAAATACAATTATCTTCAAGAACAAAACAAAAAAACAAAACGTTTGTTATGCTTAATATCTTTAGTTTGATCTGTATCTGGTTTAATTCTACTCTTTCTTCAAATAGTTTTTTCTTCGCCAAATTGCCTGAAGCCTACGCTTTTTTGAATCCAATCGTAGATTTTATGCCAGTAATACCTGTGCTATTTTTTCTCTTAGCTTTTGTTTGGCAAGCTGCTGTAAGTTTTCGATGAGATTTTGAATACTGTCCTAGAAAAATTCATGATTTATTATAAAAAAAAGATTCTAACAATTGATAAGATCAGATAAGTCTTATAGTATAAAGCTTCAATTCAAATATTGAAATTCTTGTATCGCCACGATAAGTCTGGAGATCACCCCATTTGCTAATTCGGACCCTTTTTTTACATTGAAAGAACCTATTAGAGTCCCCCACAATTAGATATTGTGGGTATGCAAAAAATTTTGTTAATGAAAGACTTGACTCATATTACATTACAAATGAATTTATGAAAATTCTTTTCTATTTCTTCTATTTCTAGCTTTATAAAAACCATTTTTGGTGTCAAAATGAGGTATATGTGGTATAAAAATGGAGAATCTATTCTCTTTTTTTCCAAAAAGATGATCTTGGAGATTGTGTAATGCTTACTCTCAAACTATTTGTTTACACAGTAGTGATATTCTTTGTTTCTCTCTTTATCTTCGGATTCCTATCTAATGATCCAGGACGTAATCCTGGACGTGAAGAATAAAAAATAAAGTTTTTGTTTTCCTTGCTCGATTTTTAAATGTTCTTAGGATTTTATCTATTCCACATCTTTAACTATTAAATAAAAAAAAAAAAAAGACTCGTCGAAATTGAAAGAGAAATAAAAAATACCACGTCATTAACAAAAGCGGAAAGAGAGGGATTCGAACCCTCGGTACGAAAAACCCGTACAACGGATTAGCAATCCGACGCTTTAGTCCACTCAGCCATCTCCCCCAATCGAAAAAGGATAATTACTATGTTACATTACACAAAAAGTAAGGTTTGAAAAAAGAGTCTTTCTTTCTTTTATACCTCTTATTTTTATTTTTTATATTATTTTTATTATATTATTTTTATTCTATTATTAGTTTATTTAGTTTATTATATAGATATATAATTATCTAGACATATAAAAATATACAAAATATAGAAATTAAAAGTAATTCCATTGAGATAAAGTAAGGGCTCGAAAGAGATATCTCCAATCTACTATTCCAATGAATATAAAATGAATATAAATTCATATTAATATATATATAATTACCTATATAATTATAAATACCTAAATAAAATAATAAAAAAATATATATTTTATAAGTAAAAAATAAAATATATAGTAGTAATTTATATAAGTAAGAAATATATAAATAATATAAAAAGTACCTCTTTGATTTCGTCTCCAAGAGCTTTTTTTAATTCCACAGCCCGGCCTGGTCAGTACCTCGCTGGGCCTTTTTTGTTCCAATGACTATTATTTGAAACAAAAAGGCTTGTTATGGAATAAAAAAAAAAAGAAAGAATGGAACCATATATTCTTGCATAATTTTATGTTTTGGCGTACATTATCGAA